AATCATAGTCGATCAGCAAGAAGAATATACGGCTCTTAGAGAATGTATCACTTTGGGAATTCCAACCATTTCTTTAATCGATACAAATTGTAATCCCGATCTCGCGGATATTTCTATTCCAGCAAATGATGACGCTATAGCTTCAATTCGATTCATTCTTAACAAATTAGTATTCGCAATTTGTGAGGGTCGTTCTAGCTATATACAAAATTCTTGATTAATAATAAGATAAATAAATCAAAATTTTTTTGAGGGAGGGGCTACCTGTATTTCGAGTTATCAAATCGGTTACTACTACTGAATCATACAAAAGAAAAAGAGAAAAAAAACTGGGGATATTGTGTGATTAGTTTAGTTGGTATCCAAAACTAAAATAGAAAATTAAAGTAAATTAAGTAAAAAGGGGATCTTGAATCAAAATAATTTAAAGTTCTTATTTCTGTCAGAGGGCAATATGAATGTTTTATCATGTTCCATCAACACACTAATAAAAGAAGGGTTATATGAGATATCTGGTGTCGAAGTAGGCCAACATTTCTATTGGCAAATAGGGGGTTTCCAAGTCCATGCCCAAGTCCTTATTACTTCTTGGGTTGTAATTGCTATCTTATTAGGTTCCGCAGTTATAGCGGTTCGCAATCCCCAAACCATTCCAACTGACGGCCAAAATTTCTTTGAATTTGTCCTTGAATTCATTCGAGACGTGAGTCAAACCCAGATTGGAGAAGAATATGGTCCATGGGTTCCCTTTATTGGAACCCTGTTTTTATTTATTTTTGTTTCTAACTGGTCAGGGGCCCTGTTACCGTGGAAAATTATCCAGTTACCTCAAGGGGAGTTAGCAGCACCAACGAATGATATAAATACGACGGTTGCTTTAGCTTTACTAACATCAGTAGCCTATTTTTATGCGGGTCTTAGCAAAAAAGGATTAGGGTATTTCAGTAAATACATTCAACCAACTCCAATTCTTTTACCCATTAACATCTTAGAAGATTTTACAAAACCCCTATCACTTAGTTTTCGACTTTTCGGAAATATATTAGCCGATGAATTAGTAGTTGTTGTTCTTGTTTCTTTAGTACCTTTAGTGGTTCCTATACCTGTCATGTTCCTTGGATTATTTACAAGCGGGATTCAAGCTCTCATTTTTGCCACTTTAGCTGCGGCTTATATAGGTGAATCTATGGAGGGTCATCATTAACTATTTTTTATTCGTTTTTAGGTTAGCCCAATTATAGAATAGTTAGTTTACGTTATGTAAGAAACACTTGTATATGTGATATTTGATATTGACTAGGTATATATGAGTTAAAGATCTATATAATCTGTCCCACTACTTTTGTGAATTTCGATTTAGATAGGGATTCGATTAGAAGCTCTTACTTTTTATCTGTGAATTGGCTGAAAAAAGTGATAAAAAAAGAACGAAAAATTCAAAGAATGGTTCACAAAAAATAAATGGCATAAAAAAGTCGTATATATATATAGTATGAATTTTTAAAAATCCCGTGGATAGGAACTAATATCAAAGTAATTCTTTGATTCAATAATAATATTATTTCAATTTAAGTTTTTGGTTTTTTTGGCTGGATGAATCTTAGCGATGACTTAATTATAATTAAGTCCTAAGTCATCGGATGATTGTATCATTAACTATTTCTTTATTTTGGTGTGAGGAACTTATCATGAATCCACTGATTTCTGCTGCTTCGGTTATTGCTGCTGGGTTGGCTGTTGGGCTTGCTTCTATTGGACCTGGAGTTGGTCAAGGTACAGCTGCGGGTCAAGCTGTCGAAGGTATCGCGAGACAACCTGAGGCAGAAGGAAAAATACGAGGTACTTTATTGCTTAGTTTGGCTTTTATGGAAGCTTTAACAATTTATGGCCTGGTTGTAGCATTAGCGCTTTTATTTGCGAATCCTTTTGTTTAATCCTATAAATAATAAAATTCTGTATTTTTTTCGTAGTTTTTTTTTAATTCTATCAAGATTTAACTCCTACAATTATTCATTGAGACAACAATCCTTGGGAAGGACTAATTTGAGGATGGGGAATTAGTACATCGATTCGCGTTCTTCCTTCCCCTTATTCTTTTAGTTTAATGGAAACTTTTTTTTTAGTAGTGTTGCGAAAAACGGAGGTTTTTTGAAATTGACATAAAACTTGGTCTCAAATTCTAGCTTAATTCTAATAAGTCTCATTATTATTATTGAAAATTAAAAATTTTGGAAAATACATTTGTAAATAGAATAGGTTTTTTATTCTGTTTACAAATATCCAAATAGGTAAATTAAATTATAAATTATTAAATTAAAAATTTTTTTTTTTTTTTTTTTTTAAGAATAAAAAAAAGGACAGAGTTCTTTTTTTATAGTTTAGCTAGAAGAGGAAATTATATGAAAAATTTAACCGATTCTTTCGTTTACTTGGGTCGCTGGCCATCCGCCGGGAGTTTCGGGTTTAATACCGATATTTTAGCAACAAATCCAATAAATCT